ATTTACAGGAGTCAAATTTATCATCTCTATGGGATTAGATCCCGAGTTATTGCGAAGCAAAAAAAAAACACAATGAGATTATGGAAGTCAATATTCTCGCATTTATTGCTACTGCACTGTTCATTCTAGTTCCTACTGCTTTTTTACTTATCATCTACGTAAAAACAGTCAGTCAAAATAATTAATTTGAATGAAATTTGAATTATTAGTTTAGTTCTTATCAATGATTGAAGAAATGAAAGAAAGGGATTCAAACTCCAAGTCTGAAATTAAGTGAAATGATCGGGCTGGAATCAGAAGTGTCTGAGATAGTGTGTAGAAAGAACTATATATAGTTCTTTCTACACACTATCTAGTATACTATTTCTTTATATTAATATATATATTACATAGTAAAAGAAAGGTGAAATGCTTGACTTGATATGTGGATCGCTTAATGAAAGAAAGATCTAATTTGATTATGTGTAGGACCTCGACTTCCGCGGACAACTACTAGTTGCTTCCGGTAGAAAGTATGTATCGCCATAATAAGAGAATTACTTTCTCTTAGACTTAGAACAGTAAAAGTAAAGAAAAAAAAACACACAGGGATTGGTTTTCTCATTGTAATATCCATAATTCTGGTAAAAGCCGGTTCATCAAAATAGAATATTTAGGAATAATTTGGTTGGAAGTGGAAGAAATTTCCTATCATGCGTAGATTTTATTTTCTAAATATAAATATAACTATGGTAATCATTCATTGTTTGATAGAATGGTTATTATTCATGACTGTATTCATTCCAGTATAATTTTGAAACAGAGACATTTTTGGAAGTCTTCGCAAAACGATTAATTAAACAATTGATACAATTCGATTACTCAATTAGTAGTACCCCTAGAGTCCACTCCTCCCCCATACTACGAGTGAAAGGGAAAATGTAAAGACTACCATTAAAGCAGCCCAAGCGAGACTTACTATATCCATGTAAATTATGTCCCCTATCTCTATCAAGGAATTATTCCATTATTGATCAATAATCATAGTGGAATCAATGGCGCAGAGTCAAAATAGAATTCTGACTTAAGGCGATTGATGAACCAATCCAATGAACCCAATCATAACAAATCCTATCTTATTGGATTTCTGGTAGAATCGGGAAGCATTAAGCACAAATACGATACACACAACACACCCTTTCTTAGGAAATATCAAAGGAATGCCTCTAATGTAAGATGTAGGAATAGTAAGACCTATTGTTTTGTTACCTTTCTTTCATAAACAAAAGAAAAGGCATACAAATATACCATCAAGATAGATAACTATCTATTTTCTCAGATACCTATATTTTATTTCCGATTTTTTATAAGTCTTATTGTCTTTCTGTGAAAGAATCAGGAAACGCCACTACCGCTATTACATACATTCTTTTTTTTTTGTAATCCCCCGGCAAATACAATTTTTGGTTTTTCAACGTTTTAGTTTTACTCTATAAGAATAAGAGCCGACCAACCATTCACATTGAATGTCTGAGCACTCAGAGCCTCTCGTGAGTCTGGATATCTTCAGTTCAGTCCTTTCAAAACTTCCTATAAATGGATTTCCTATCGTCCTATCCAATCTAATTCCAGACAGAGTTAGTAGACACTACCTTAGTATAGGTAGTGTAAGATAATTAGGAAGTCTTCATCGTCTTTCGTATAATCTCCTCTTCAATCCTAGGAACAAAAAAGGAGTGTCCTTTAGAAACCCTCAGATTGCGGAACAAGAATTCGTCGATTAAATCAGCAGGATAATAAATCCCAATTTGTTCATCAGGCGACACCCGGATTTGAACTGGGGATAAAGGATTTGCAGTCCCCCGCCTTACCACTTGGCCATGCCGCCAAATTCGATCAAAAATGGATAAAAATTTTATCTATATTCTATCTATATTCTATTATATATATTCTATTACTAATACTATTAAATACTAATACTATTAAAAAATTTAATACTATTAAAAAATTTTATCTATATTCTATTATATATATTCTATTACTAATACTATTACTATACTAATATACTAATTACTATAATAATTAATAATTAGTCATTTTTTTTTTTTATTCAAAGAAAATGGGTAATGGTTCCTGCCCTGAATTTTTCAGTCGGAAATCTATTTTTGATTTTCTTTGAATTAGTGAACGATTCTTAAATTTGTATCTCAAATCGTATTTCCTTAATGGCATAAAGAAAATTGATTTACGACTAATCAATTCTTTTTAAAAAAGAATTGAAATCCTTTTCAATCTCAATTATAACAACATATATGTGTATATGTAAACCCCAGAACAAAAATTGTTACACAGAACAGATAGATACCGAGTTGAGTCTCTCTTATGCACATATACCTGTAGAGAATTATCGTGCTTCAATTTGTCATTGAATATCTTCTCTAATGAATAGAAAAGCGGATGAAATCGTGAATCCATTTATTTTTTTGGTACCCAATCTGATCGTAATATCATAATAATAGGCAGAAATTGGATCAATTTTTATATTCTATATAAGACTCTATAAGTGTAATGTGAGTGGCAGATTTTTTTTTGGGGGGGGGGTGTTTTATCAATTCATTTCTATTTGTACCTGTCGCAAATTCTAACTTGTGCCGAAAATTATCTTCATTCCTCCATCTTGTCTCCGTTCATACATATAAAATATAGATATGGAGTTGGCTCAAATTTCATGTGATTCAGTAAACATAATATACATTCCATCATTGCTAGATCGATCCGGATGGTTAGTTCGATGAAGAGTGAGCCAATACTACAATAATGGGATTTATTCTATAAAGAGGAAACTTAAGATTAAGATGCTCCGTAATAGAAATGAGGGAATGTCCACAATACCTGGATTTAGTCAGATCCAATTTGAGGGATTTTGTAGGTTCATTAATCAAGGCTTGACGGAAGAATTGGATAAGTTTCCAAAAATTGAAGATACAGATCAAGAAATTGAATTTAAATTATTTGTGGAACGATATCAATTGGTAGAACCCTTGATAAAAGAAAGAGATGCTGTGTCTGAATCACTCACATATTCTTCTGAATTATATGTCCCCGCGGGATTAATTTGGAAAAGCGGTAGAGATATGCAAGAACAAACCGTTTTTATTGGAAACATTCCTCTAATGAATTCCCTGGGAACTTTTATAGTAAATGGAATATACAGAATTGTAATCAATCAAATATTGCAAAGCCCCGGTATTTACTACCGTTCAGAATTGGACCATAAAGAAATTTCTGTCTATACCAGTACTATAATATCAGATTGGGGAGGAAGATTAGAATTAGAAATTGATGGAAAAGAAAGGATATGGGCCCGTGTGAGTAGGAAACAAAAAATATCTATTCTAGTTCTATCATCAGCTATGGGTTCGAATCTAAGAGAAATTCTAGATAATGTTTGTTACCCTGAGGTTTTCTTGTCTTTCCCGAATGATAACGAGAAAAACACGATTGGTTCAAAAGAAAATGCTATTTTGGAGTTTTATCAACAATTTGCTTGTGTAGATGGGGATCCAGTATTTTCTGAGTCCTTATGTAAGGAATTACAAAATAAATTTTTTCAACAAAGGTGTGAATTAGGAAAGATTGGTCGACGAAATATGAATCGGAGACTAAATCTTGATATACCTCAGAACAATACATTTTTGTTACCGCGAGATGTATTGGCTGCTACGGATCATTTGATCGGAATGAAATTTGGAATGGGCACACTTGACGATATGAATCACTTAAAAAATAAACGTATTCGTTCTGTAGCAGATCTGTTACAGGATCAATTCGGATTGGCTCTTGTTCGTTTAGAAAATGCGGTTCAAAGAACTATATGTGGAGCAATCAGACATAAATTGATACCGACTCCTGAAAATTTGGTAACTTCAACCTCATTAACAACCACTTTTGAATCGTTTTTTGGCCTACACCCCTTATCTCAAGTTTTTGATCGAACTAATCCATTGACACAAACCGTTCATGGGCGAAAGTTGAGTTATTTGGGTCCTGGAGGATTGACAGGACGAACTGCTAGTTTTCGGATACGAGATATACATCCGAGCCACTATGGGCGTATTTGCCCAATTGACACGTCCGAAGGAATCAATGTTGGTCTTATTGGATCCTTAGCAATTCATGTGAGAATTGGTCATTGGGGATCTATAGATAGTCCGTTTTATGAAATATCTGATAAATCAAAAGAGACGCAGATGATTTATTTATCACCAAGTAGAGATGAATATTATATGATAGCAGCAGGAAATTCTTTGGCCTTGAATCGGGGTATTCAGGAAGAACAGGTTGTTCCAGCTCGATATCGTCAAGAATTCCTAAGTATTGCATGGGAACAGATTCATCTTAGAAGCATTTTTCCCTTCCAATATTTTTCTATTGGAGCTTCCCTTATTCCTTTTATCGAGCATAATGATGCAAATCGGGCTTTAATGAGTTCTAATATGCAGCGCCAAGCAGTTCCGCTTTCTCGGTCCGAGAAGTGCATTGTTGGGACTGGGCTGGAACGCCAAACGGCTCTAGATTCAGGGCTTTCAGTTATAGCCGAACACGAGGGAAAGATCATTTATACGGATACTCACAAGATTGTTTTCTCAAGTAATGGTGACACTATAAACATTCCATTAGTTATGTATCAATGTTCTAACAAAAACACTTGTATGCATCAAAAACCTAAGGTTCAACGAGGTAAATACATTAAAAAGGGACAAATTTTAGCGGACGGTGCGGCTACGGTTAGCGGGGAACTCGCCTTAGGAAAAAACGTATTAGTAGCTCATATGCCATGGGAAGGTTACAATTCTGAAGACGCAGTACTAATTAGCGAACGTCTGGTATATGAAGATATTTATACTTCTTTTCACATCCGAAAATATGAAATTAAGACTCATGTGACAAGCCAAGGTCCTGAAAGAATCACTAAAGAAATACCGCATTTAGAGGCTCATTTACTCCGCAATTTAGACAGAAATGGAATTGTGATGCTGGGATCTTGGATAGAAGCAGGTGATATTTTAGTAGGTAAATTAACGCCTCAAACAGCGAACGAATCCTCGTATGCCCCCGAGGATAGATTATTACGAGCCATACTTGGCATTCAGGTATCCACGGCAAAAGAAACTTCTTTAAAACTACCTATAAGTGTAGGTGGAAGGGGTCGCGTTATTGATGTGAGATGGATCCAGAAAAAGAAAAAAGGGGATTCTAGTTATAATTCAGAAATAATTCGTGTATATATTTCACAGAAACGTGAAATCAAAGTAGGTGATAAAGTCGCTGGAAGACATGGGAATAAAGGTATCATTTCTAAAATTTTGCCTAGACAAGATATGCCCTATTTGCAAGATGGAACAACTGTTGATATGGTCTTCAACCCATTAGGAGTACCCTCACGAATGAATGTGGGACAGATATTTGAATGCTCACTCGGGTTAGCTGGGGATCTTCTAAAGAGACATTATAGAATAGCACCTTTTGATGAGAGATATGAGCAAGATTCGTCGAGAAAACTAGTGTTTCCTGAATTATATGAAGCCAGTAAACAAACAAAAAATCCATGGGTATTTGAACCCGAGTATCCGGGAAAAAGCAGAATATTTGATGGAAGAACAGGAGATCCTTTTGAACAGCCTGTTCTAATAGGAAAGTCCTATATCCTGAAATTAATTCATCAAGTTGATGATAAAATCCATGGGCGTTCCAGTGGACATTACACACTTGTTACACAACAACCCCTTAGAGGAAGGGCCAAGCAAGGAGGACAACGAGTAGGAGAAATGGAAGTTTGGGCTCTAGAGGGATTTGGTGTTGCTCATATTTTACAAGAGATGCTTACTTATAAATCTGATCATATTAGAACTCGTCAAGAAGTACTTGGTGCTACGATCATTGGAGGAACACTACCTAACCCAGAGGATGCTCCAGAATCTTTTCGATTGCTCGTTCGAGAACTACGGTCTTTGGCTCTGGAACTGAATCATTTCCTTGTATCTGAGAAGAATTTCCAGATCAATAGGAAGGAAGCTTGATCTGAATGAATCAGAATTTCTATTCTATGATCGATCGGTATAAACATCAACAACTTCGAATTGGACCAGTTTCTCCTCAACAAATAAAGGCTTGGGCCAACAAAATCCTACCTAATGGAGAGATAGTTGGAGAGGTGACAAAACCCTATACTTTTCATTACAAAACCAATAAACCGGAAAGAGATGGATTGTTTTGTGAAAGAATCTCTGGACCTATAAAAAGTGGAATTTGTGCTTGTGGAAATTATAGAGTAATCAGGGCTGAAAAAGAAGACCCGAAATTTTGTGAACAATGTGGGGTGGAATTTGTGGATTCTCGGATACGAAGATATCAAATGGGATACATCAAACTCGCATGTCCAGTGACTCATGTGTGGTATTTGAAACGTCTTCCTAGTTATATTGCGAATCTTTTAGATAAACCTCTTAAGGAATTAGAAGGCCTAGTATACTGCGATGTGTGATTTGATCGAAATTTTCATTTTACAGATTCATAATAATAAACTGTCATCCCATTCAATCTGATTGGGATGCCCCCGATTCTGACATGTGTCTTTGGAGGAGTAACATGAAGCTCAGAATTATGGGCGTATTCAATACTTCCAAATGGAAGGGGTATTGATCCATGGCCGATTCCGTAAGAGATAAATAGGAATTGCTCGTTATACCTCGTGAAAAAAAAAGACCAATTCTACGAATTGGCTATTCCGTTTCTTTTAGAGAGAAGTTCTGTTCAAGCAAACAAATATGGCATGGTGACAGGAGTCTATCTATCGCATATATGCTTCAAGGGGCATTACGGCATAACCATCGAGGTGAGTGGGGGCCTAAAAGATCGAATGGAACGATATATAGACAAGTAAATCCCTTATGAATCCCAAAATATTCCTTTAAGAGGATTCATTATTTGAGGGGAAGTAGACTACTCAATAATTTCACATTTCCATTTGAAAGTAATTCAGAAAGTTGTTAAAGTCAAAAAAGAATGAATCAATGAAAGATTGGTCCTTACTGGGAACTTGAGTAAGGAGTAGCTTTTTGTAGGGTTTTTTTGAACAAAGTTTAAAAATAAGAACCCCTTTCTTTATTTGGTATAACTACTTTAGCCGGATGAGAGGAAACCTTCACGTCCGATTTTTTAGGGGGGAATCCCATTCGATGGGAACCTATCTCGATTTTTCTTTTGCTAGGCCCGTAGTAAAAAAACCTACTTTCTTACGATTACGAGGTTCATTCGAATATGAAATCCAATCCCGGAAATACAGTATCCCGCTTTTTTTTACTACCCCAGGTTTTGAGACATTTCGAAATCGAGAAATCTCTACAGGAGCAAGTGCTATCAGAGAACAATTAGCCGATTCTGATTTGCGAAGTATTATAGATAATTCATTGGTAGAATGGAAGGAATTAGGAGACGAGGAGTCCACTGGAGATGAATGGG